ACATCTCCTACTACTGGTGGGGTGACAGCTAGTTTTGGTATGTTGGGGGATATTATTATTGCCGAACCCAATGCCTACATTGCCTTTGCGGGTAAAAGAGTAATTGAACAAACATTGAATAAAACAGTACCCGAAGGTTCACAAGCGGCTGAGTATTTATTCCAGAAGGGCTTATTCGATCTAATCGTACCACGTAATCCTTTAAAAAGCGTTCTGAGTGAGTTATTTGAACTCCACACTTTCTTTCCTTTGAATCAAAATTAGAACATTAATTATTTTGAACAAACAAGTAATTAGTATATCGGAATCCAAGTCAAAATTAGACGAATGGGGTTTTCTTTGTTGACATAAGATCTAATTGTATAAAGAAGCAAAAGTCACAGAAAATCGAAAATCCGCCCCTTTTTCTATATTCCTGATTATTGATCAAGGTCTCTATCAACAAGATAAAAGAGGAAATTCTTATTTTCGTGAAATTAGGCAAATAAAAAAATATCTTCTTCTCGTCATATATAATTAAAATATAGAATAGAATTTTTTATCTTTCTATTACGATAATCCTATTTTGACTAAGAATCCCTGCTGGATGGGATTCTAACAAACCCTTCAATCAATCATCAATATCAATATATATAATATAAATAGAATCTAATTCATTTTTAAGAGAGTTTTTGCTTAGTAAATGAAATTCGAAGACAAGAGCAAAAAAATGAAGAAAAAAAGATATCATCCATATCCTTTCAAATCTTTCATGTAGAAAGATGCAAAACTACATTCTATAACTCACTTAGCTAGATACTTATATCTTTATTTATTTATTTAGAATGATCAATATCAAATTATCAAATTATAATAAGATATACTTTATATATAATAAGATAAGATAAGATATCTTTACTTTATATTATAAAATATAAAATAAAATCTAAATAATAATAACAGGTACAAATAGTAAATCGAGGTACCCATTCTATGACAAATCTTACCTTTCCCTCTGTTTTGGTCCCTTTAGTAGGCCTAGTATTTCCGGCAATCGCAATAGCTTCTTTATTTCTTCATATTCAAAAAAACAAAATTGTTTAGAGGCGAGGGCACAAAATCTCATCTATTTTTTTTTAACTGACGCTTGTATCATAACACAGATATCCATTTAGCAAAATTTGGTATATTTGGTATAAGTGGCTTCCGCCGAAAATCTCCCAAAAATGCTATATTCTAGCTATTTTCAAATAGACCCAACTCGGCGGATGGCTGAACTGTAAAGTTGGTCTATCTATATACATGTGGCTATCTTTAGTGAGATCATACGAAGGGTATGTTATTAGTTTAGATCTAACCAATTTAATGAATTACTCCTAAAGGTTCACATCAAACTAGTGCTAGTTGATGCGAGTTACTTCGGAAACAAACGGACTAAAGTCAAATTCATTTGGGGTATTCTCTCAATTCCAAAAAAAGCAACTGGATCAAGTATGAGTTGTCGATCAGAACATATATGGATAGAACCTATAACGGGGGCTCGAAAAACAAGTAATTTCTGCTGGGCTGTTATCCTTTTTTTAGGTTCATTAGGATTCTTGTTGGTTGGAACCTCGAGTTATCTTGGTAGAAATTTGATATCTTTATTTCCGTCTCAGGAAATAGTTTTTTTCCCGCAAGGAATTGTGATGTCTTTCTATGGGATCGCGGGTCTTTTTATTAGCTCCTATTTGTGGTGCACAATTTCGTGGAATGTAGGTAGTGGTTATGATCGATTTGATAGAAAAGATGGAATAGTGTGTATCTTTCGTTGGGGATTTCCTGGAAAAAATCGTCGGGTCTTCCTCCGATTTCTTATAAAAGATATTCAGTCCGTCAGAATAGAAGTGAAAGAGGGTATTTTTGCTCGTCGTGTCCTTTATATGGATATCAGAGGGCAGGGAGCCATTCCATTGACTCGTACTGATGAGAATTTTACTCCACGGGAAATGGAACAAAAAGCTGCTGAATTGGCCTATTTCTTGCGTGTACCAATTGAAGTTTTTTAATAAATGAAGCCGAGAAATGAATGCTTTCTCAGCAGGAGAGCAAAAAAAGCAAGAATCCCCTTTTTCTATAACATAACTTATAACTTAATTGAGGTTTCTTCAAAACATTCATTCGAGTCAAAGCAGACATATATGGAATAAGAATAAAATTTTTCCGGGCATTTATCGAAAGGAGATATGTGCTTCGAATTCGACCAATTGAAATATAGGTAAACAATTTTTTTTATTTATTCATTCGAATTTTTCGTCTATTTCGGTATTTTTTTTCTAGATTCAAGGCCTAACCACGAAATCACAAATAAAAAAGAGTGAATAGATTCATAGGTTCGATAACTTGTAATAGAAGAGATGCATGAGAGAAATATTAGATTACATAGAGTCGACGAATGAGATGGGTTCATTAACAATTCACAGACGAAAAAATGGAAAAAAAGAAAGCATTCACTCCTCTTTTATATCTTGCATCTATAGTATTTTTGCCCTGGTGGATTTCTCTCTCATTTCAAAAAAGTCTGGAATCATGGGTTACTTATTGGTGGAATACTAGGCAATCCGAATTTTTTTTGAATGATATTGAAGAAAAGAGTATTCTAGAAAAATTCAGAGAATTGGAGGAACTCCTCTTCTTAGAGGAAATGATCAAGGAATACTCGGAGACACATCTACAAAACCTTCGTATAGGAATTCACAAAGAAACAATCCAATTAATCAAGATACACAACGAGGGTCGTATTCATACGATTTTGCACTTCTCGACAAATATAATCTGTTTCATTATTCTAAGCGGTTATTCTATTTTGGGTAATAAAGAACTTGTTATTCTTAACTCTTGGGCTCAGGAATTCCTATATAACTTAAGTGACACAATAAAAGCTTTTTCTCTTCTTTTATTAACTGATTTATGTATCGGATTTCATTCGCCCCATGGTTGGGAACTGCTGATTGGCTTTGTCTACAAGGATTTTGGATTTGTTCATAATGATCAAATTATATCTGGCCTTGTTTCCACTTTTCCAGTCATTCTAGATACAATTTTAAAATATTGGATTTTCCGTTATTTAAATCGCGTATCTCCGTCACTTGTAGTGATTTATCATTCAATGAATGACTGAAAAATTATCTACCTAATCCAATTAGAATGTTTCTTACTTTGCAGTTGTACATAAGCAAAGCATTGAAAATCGCTTTAGATTTCTACCCATCCCGGGGATTCATCCTATATTCCTATATATTAATCCAGTCAATTTATTCCAGTAAATAACAGAATCGTGGATAGGAAACTCCATTAGTAACCTACCCCAATTTATTGTAGAAATTTTCGGGATCAATGGTTGGACCATGCAAACTAGAAATACTTTTTCTTGGATAAAGGAACAGATTACTCGATCTATTTCCATATCGCTAATGATATATATAATAACTCGTACATCCATTTCAAATGCATATCCCATTTTTGCACAGCAGGGTTATGAAAATCCACGAGAAGCGACTGGACGTATTGTATGCGCCAATTGCCATTTAGCTAGTAAACCAGTGGATATTGAGGTACCGCAAACGGTACTTCCCGATACTGTATTTGAAGCAGTTGTTCGAATTCCTTATGATATGCAAGTGAAACAAGTTCTTGCTAGTGGTAAAAAAGGGGGTTTGAATGTGGGGGCGGTTCTTATTTTACCAGAGGGTTTTGAATTAGCGCCTCCCGATCGTATTTCCCCCGAGATAAAAGAAAAGATGGGCAATCTGTCTTTTCAGAGCTATCGCCCCAACCAAAAAAATATTCTTGTCATAGGCCCTGTTCCTGGTCAGAAATATAGTGAAATCACCTTTCCTATTCTTTCCCCCGACCCCGCTACTAAGAAAGACATTCACTTCTTAAAATATCCTATATACGTAGGCGGAAACAGAGGAAGGGGCCAAATTTATCCTGACGGGAGCAAGAGTAACAATACTGTTTATAATGCTACAGCATCAGGTATAGTAAGCAAAATCCTACGAAAAGAAAAGGGGGGATACGAAATAACCATAGCGGAGGATGGACGTCAAGTGGTTGATATTATCCCTCCGGGGCCAGAACTTCTTGTTTCAGAAGGTGAATCTATCAAATTGGATCAACCATTGACAAGTAATCCTAATGTGGGCGGATTTGGTCAGGGAGATGCAGAAATAGTACTTCAAGATCCATTACGTGTACAAGGCCTTTTGTTCTTCTTCGCATCTGTTATTTTGGCACAAGTATTTTTGGTTCTTAAAAAGAAACAGTTCGAGAAGGTTCAATTGTCCGAAATGAATTTCTAGACTCGCGAATTAATCGACATCGACATCAAGTTTGTAAAAAGAACAAAATTCTTTTTAGGAATTCTGATTATCTATAACTATGATATGATAAAAAATGAAATTATAAAAAGCCTTTCGTTTATACTCTTTTTCTACGAGATGCCGGGAATTCCTTGTACCACATTCCTGCCCTAGTATGTAGATTGTGAAGAAGACTATTTGACTTGACCCCCTTACTTTGCTTTTTTTTATCAAAATTGGGGTGATCTTATTATGTTGCTATTGTCCTGTCATAAAATGCATTTAATTCTAATACATTTCACTTCGGCTAGATCCTAGCTAAAAGTAAACGCAAAATAGAATAGAACGTAGAACGGATAAATATAAACGAAGGGAACAAATATTTCTGGGAGGGGTTATTCGTCTTCCTAGTCTTCGACACAAGAAAAGGATTTTTCACACCCTTTTCTTGTGTCGAAATAATAATGATTCTTTATACTGTTCGTCAAACATTCCTAGTGTGAGTTTTTATTTTTTACAGACGTATCAGAACGTTTTTTAGAGTTATTACGTAATTTCATTTTTTTTTTTAGAGTTATTACGTAATTTCATTTTTAATAATTAAATAATTAATTTAAATAAAATAATAAATAATTATAATAGAATTATTAATAGAATAGAATTATTTAATAGAATAGA